GAAATTCAAAACTACCTGTTATCCAATAAAAACCTAAAATTCCTAATAATAAACCAAAATCCCCTACACGATTAGTTACAAATGCTTTTTGACAAGCATTTGCCGCAGGAGGTCGCGTAAACCAAAAACCTATTAATAGATAGGAACACATTCCAACCAATTCCCAAAAAAAATAAATTTGTATCAAATTTGAACTAGTAACTAATCCTAACATGGAAGTACTAAAAAAACTCATATAAGCAAAAAACCTCAAGTATCCTTGATCGTGAACCATATAATTATCACTATAAACAAGAACCATGATTCCAACAGTAGTGATTAACATTAACATAATAGAAGTAAGTGGATCGATCAAGCAGCCGAATTCTAAAGAAAAATCATTATCGAGTGTCCAAGACCATACATATTGGTGGATAGAATTGCTATTTATTTGTTGAATAGACAGATTAGTTGAAAAAATCATGACTATACTTAACAATAAAATACTTGGAAAAGCCCACACACGGCGAAGACTTTTTGTTGCTGTCGGAAAAAGAAGAAGTCCCACTCCTATTAATATAGGAACTGGAAGTGGAACGAAAGGTAAAATCCACCCATATTGATATGTCTGTTGCATAAAAAAAATTTAAATTCATAATTAATTCTTTCCGATTTATCGGACCTTACTTCTTTTGAAAGGAGTCAATAAAAAAATGAAAATATGCACTAACTTAAATATAAAAAAATAGAATTTTTTATTTATTCTTTTTCTTTCTAAATTTCTTCTAAATATTGAAAATATTCAAATCAAGAAGTTACAATCGGTCAAATCATACGAAAGACAAAGACTAATAATGAGTCTCCTTCCAATTTGGAAATTCAAGTCAAATTTCGACAAGTTACTAACAATATTCTAAATATTCTTCTTGTTTTTTATTTTTTTTTTTAGAAAAAAAATGATCTAGAAAAGCGCAAATTTTTTTTAAACAATAGATGTCTTTCACATCCAGTTATACCAATAAGCAATCTCTTAATTTTTATTTAAATGGCAGTTCCGAAAAAACGTACTTCTGGGTCAAAAAAGCGTATTCGTAAAAATTTTTGGAAAAGGAAAGGCTATTCGGCAGCGTTTAAAGCGTTTTCTTTAGGGAAATCTCTTTCTACCGGGACTTCAAAAAGTTTTTTTATGCGACAAACAAATAAAATAAAAAAATAAGTTATTAAGAAATAAAGCAGAACACCCTAGAAAAATCTAAATTGATCTAACTCAAAAATTGAACCCTTCCGCTTCAAAAATCAAATTCCCCAATTCCATTTCCTGTTGAATTAATCAATAGGAAATGGAATTCTTCTGTTTACTTTGACTGAATTCAAACAAAGTGTGTTTTTTTGTCAAAAAACACAAGATACTCGATTTTCTTTTTAATACAACTTTCTTACTTTTGGATTTTCTCTAAATTCTTATATAGAGCCCATATATCTCTCGCCATCAATTCACGCAAAAACACTTAGTGAAAATATTTTGGATAAATAGGTGTGAATTTTGAATAATCTAAAATTGGTTCTTTTTTGTTCATTGATAAAGTGGATTTTTTGGTTGCATTGTTCTAAATGAAAATCAAAACGGTTAATTTTTCATTTTAAAAAATGTTTATTTCGCGCGTAGGTTTTATCCCTTAATTCATAGCAGGACTTTCTGGTTTTACAAGAGTTCAAGTCGAGAAGAGTCAGAGTCTAAAATACACAATAAAATTAAAAACCTAAACTAAAATAATGAACCTTCAAGTACATATTTGAACATATTTTTATTCATCGATTTGAATCTTTCCTAAAAAATATTGCACCCAATTGAATTCTTAAATCTAGACGATTGCTTATTCATAGGCTATTATGAGGTCAAGACAAGCCGCTATGGTGAAATTGGTAGACACGCTGCTCTTAGGAAGCAGTGCTAGAGCATCTCGGTTCGAGTCCGAGTGGCGGCATGCCATCTCCTAAAAAAATAAAATAGATCCTATAATGAATAATGAATTCAATTGCCGATTTCAATTTTATAATTAAGGAAGTTTTATATGATATTTTCAACTTTAGAGCATATATTAACTCATATTTCTTTTTCGACCGTTTCAATTCTAATTACAATTCATTTGATAACCTTTTTTGTCGATGAAATCATAAGATTATATGATTCATCCGAAAGGGGCATGATAATGACCTTTTTGTGTATAACAGGATTATTAATTTCTCGTTGGATTTATTCAAAACATTTTCCACTAAGTAATTTATACGAATCGTTAATCTTTCTTTCGTGGAGTTTTTCCTTTATTTATATAGTTCCGTATTTCAAAAAAAATCAAAACTTTCTAAGCACAATAATAGGTCCAAGTGCTATTTTTTCCCAGGGTTTTGCTACCTCGGGTCTTTTAACTGAAATACACGAATCCACAATATTAGTACCCGCTCTTCAATCCGAGTGGTTAATAATGCACGTAAGTATGATGATATTAGGATATGTAGCCCTTTTATGTGGATCATTATTATCAGTATCACTTCTAGTCATTTCAGTTAGAAAAAAGAGAAATTTTTTTTCTACGAGTAATTGTTTATTAAATTTAAATCAGTCATTTTTCCTTGGTAAAGTTCAATATACGAATGAAGGAAAAAATGTTTTACAAAAAACTTCTTTTTTTTCTCCAAGGAATTATTATAAGTCACAATTGATTCAACAATTGGATTATTGGAGTTATCGAGTTATTAGTCTAGGATTTCTCTTTTTAACGATAGGAATTCTTTCTGGAGCAGTATGGGCTAACGAAGCATGGGGATCCTATTGGAGTTGGGACCCAAAAGAAACTTGGGCCTTTATTACTTGGATCGTATTTGCAATTTATTTACATACTCAAACAAATATAAAATTGAAGGGTACAAATTCAGCAATTGTAGCCTTTATTGGATTTCTTGTAATTTGGATATGCTATTTTGGAGTAAATCTATTAGGAATAGGGTTACACAGTTATGGTTCATTTACATTAACATCTAATTAAATTCAAAAGAGGGTTCTTTCCACTTACCAATAGGAATAGAAAAGCATACAACGCATATTCAGATAAAAACTTTGTGTGAACTATCGAAAGTCCCACGAATCAAAGTCGCGGGACTCTCGAGAATTCAAATTCATTTTTCTTACTTAACACAAGAGAGGAAAAGCCTTCCTTTTGTCATTGTGCAACGAACCTTTTTGTAAATGATAAGATTTTTTCGTTTTTTTTTTTATGAATATTCATAAAAAAACTATCTATAAAAAGAATTAGACAGGATAACTTCAACCTTTTCAACCGATAGTGAAAGAACAAAATCGGGATACACACCGATACCGAGTACGGGTAAAAAAATAGAGATCGAAAGGAATAACTCTCGCGGCCCAGAATCAAAAAAAGAAGAGTTTTGGCCGTTAAATATCTTATATCCATAGAACATCTGGCGTAACATAGATAATAAATAAATAGGGGTTAATATCATTCCAATTGCCATTACAAAAGTAATTAGGATTTTTGTCATTAAAAGAAATTTTGGACTAGTAATTAGCCCGAAAAAGACTATTAATTCGGCAACAAAACCACTCATACCTGGTAATGCAAGAGAGGCCATCGAAAAACTACTGAACATCGTGAACATTTTTGGCATTGGGATTGCTATTCCACCCATTTCGTCAAGATAAAGAAGACGTATTCTATCATAAGTTGTTCCGGCCAAGAAAAAAAGCGCAGCACCGATAAATCCATGAGATATTATTTGTAAAAGTGCCCCGTTAAGCCCCATATCCGTGATAGAACCAATTCCTATAATAATGAAACCCATATGAGATACAGAGGAATAGGCTATTCTTTTTTTTAAATTCCGTTGACCAAGAGATGTTAAAGCTGCATAGATTATTTGCATTGAACCCACTATTATCAACCAAGGAGAAAATAGAGAATGAGCATGAGGAAATAATTCCATATTGATCCGAATTAATCCATACGCTCCCATTTTTAATAAGATTCCGGCTAGAAGCATACAAGTACTATAATGCGCTTCTCCGTGGGTATCTGGTAACCATGTATGTAGGGGTATGATTGGTAATTTGACAGCAAAAGCAAGAAAAAACCCAATATAAAATAATATTTCCAAAGCCACAGGATAGGACTGATTAGCCAATATTTCAAAATTGAATGTTGGTTCAGTAGAACTATATAAACCAATACCCAAAACTCCCATTAAAAGAAAAATAGAACCCCCTGCCGTGTACAAAATAAATTTTGTAGCCGAATACAGACGCTTTTTTCCTCCCCACATGGATACAAGTAGATAAACCGGAATTAATTCTAACTCCCACATGAGAAAAAAAAGTAAAAGATCTCGAGAAGAAAATAATCCTATTTGTCCACTGTACATTGCTAACATCAAGAAATGAAATAATCGAGAATCTCGAGTAACCGGCCAAGCCGCTAAAGTAGCTAAAGTAGTGATGAATCCCGTCAGTAAAACGGGTCCTATAGAGAGTCCATCTATTCCTAATCTCCAATGAAAATCCAAAAAACGGATCCATTTATAATCCTCCATTAGTTGGATTAATGGTTCGTCTGGTTGAAAATGATAGCAGAATGCATAAGTCGTTAGAAGAAGTTCTAAGATACACATACATATAGTATACCAGCGGATTACTCTATTTCCCTTATGTGGAAGAAAAAAAATGAAGCAACCCGCAAATATTGGCAAAACCGCAATTATTGTTAAACAAGGAAAATGGTTCGTGGTAAAGACAAGATACGCTTGGGCCAAAAAAACCCGTGCTCAATTTAATTTGATTTTGAGCACGGATTTTGTCGGTAAAAAAAAAAATGGATTCAAGTAGAGTTTTAGTTTTATAGAATGTATCAATAAGCTAGACCCATACTGCGGGTTGTTTCATGCCATAAATAAACCCGAACACTCAAAAAATCCGTTGGACAGGCGGATTCACACCTCTTACAACCAACACAGTCTTCGGTCCTTGGGGCAGAAGCGATTTGTTTAGCTTTACATCCATCCCAAGGTATCATTTCTAATACATCAGTGGGGCACGCCCGGACACATTGGGTACATCCTATACATGTATCATAAATCTTTACTGAATGTGACATTGGATCTATACATTTTGAACGTCATGAATTTTCGATCTAGTAAACTAATTTTTATAATGAATCCTATAGTTAGATACCAGACGAATCAATGAGTGATCATAATTAATTTACTTCCGAGTTGATTTATGAAAAAGAGCCAAAATACTTTGATTTCTTATGTTTTTGCAACCACGATCATACCTTACCCGTATTAAATCTATTAATTTGAATTTATTTCAAAATATTCAAATTTCCACGGATACAATGAATACTATTTATTCAACAAGTTTGATTGGTTAATACGAGTGGATTTTCTGTTACGATAAATTGATGAAACAATAGCCGGTCCAATAGCTGCTTCAGCGGCTGCAATAGTTATAACAAAAATTGAAAAAATGTCTCCTCTTAATTGACGATTGTCGAAAATATCAGAAAATGTTACAAAATTGATATTAACTGAATTTAATATAAGTTCAAGACACATAAGAGCTCTAACCATATTTCGACTTGTGATCAATCCATAGATACCAACAGAAAATAAATAGGCACTCAAAACAAGTATATGTTCGAGCATCATTAATCAACTCCTTATTAATATCAATTTTGATTCGTTTTAATCTGAACAATAATTCAATAGATTCGATTCTAACAAATATGAAACAGGGAAATAGATTGGTAATAGATCCATATAAACCAAAGACTTTCTATTCTATTTTGAAACAGTAATTCAAATTAACGAATTATACCTTTTATGTTTGTGTTAATTCTATTTGAATTACTCGTTTTAAAGATTTCTTATTGACGAGCTATAGAAATAGCACCTATTAAAGCGACTAAAAGGATTATTGAAATGAGTTCAAATGGAAGAAAAAAATCCGTTACTAAATGAATTCCAATTTGTTGACTATTACTTATCAAATCTTGTTCTAAAATCTGATTTGATTTTGTAGTCCAAATGATCCCATACCAGGCCGTATCTGGAATAGTAGTAATTAGTGAAATAAAAAGACTTGTACAAACCATTGAAGTAACTCCATCCCCAACAGTCCAAAGATGAAAATCTTTGTAATATTCTGAACCATTCATAAACATCACAGCAAAAAGGATTAAAACATTTATAGCTCCTACATAAATAAGGAGCTGCGCAGCAGCTACAAAATAAGAGTTTGATAGAATATAGAATAAGGAAATACAAAAAAGAACCAATCCCAACGAAAAGGCCGAATATATTGGATTCGGAAGTAATACTACTGCCAGACTTCCTAATATAAGACCCGGTCCTAGAAAGACTAAAAGAAAATCATGTATCGGTCCAGGTAAATCCATTTGATTTTATTAAAAAAATCGAAATATTTCATGTCGTTGTTGACCTGACCAGGGAAAAATAAATTATCCTTTTTTTAAGATAATTTCTTAATTGAATTTGAATGAATGGGGATGATTTGGATTGATGTAAATACAGGACTACTTTTATTTATTCTCGAAAGCAAAGGTTAAAACTTGATTTTTATATTATTAAATTAGTCGAATAGAAATTCATTTTAAATAAAAATCAAGCCACAACCCTCACCAACCAACTGTTCTTTTGTATTGACTAAGCAAAAACCTCATTCCTTTAATTCCAAAAGCTATTTTTTTTTGTAAATGTTTTGTGAATCGAGAGTTTTATACATTGTTTAGTCGAGGTAAATTCGAAGAAATTGTTCGAATTGTGTAATCTTCAATTATTGATACCGGTAACCGACCTAAAGCAATTTGATTATAATTCAATTCATGACGATTATAAGTAGAAAGCTCATATTCTTCGGACATTGATAAACAATTTGTTGGGCAATACTCAACACAATTACCACAAAATATACAAATTCCAAAATCAATACTGTAATTAAGTAATCGTTTTTTTCGAATATCAGTTTGCAACTTCCAATCTACAACGGGTAGATCTATAGGACATACACGAACACATACTTCACAAGCAATGCATTTATCAAATTCAAAGTGGATTCGGCCTCGGAAACGTTCTGATGTAATCAATTTTTCGTAGGGGTATTGAATAGTTACAGGTAAACGATTCGCGTGTGATAAGGTAATCATGAAACCTTGACCAATATACCTGGCAGCTCGTATTGTTTGTTGACCAGAATTCAAGAACCGAGTTAGCATAGGGAACATATCTGAATATCTATAAATAATTTTACTCGTTTCTTTCTCTTGTTTGAGACAAGTTATGAAGAATAGAATATTCTATTCCTTTACAGTGAAAGGAGTTGGAAGGAAGTTGTTAATAATAGATTACCTAAAGAAATAGGTAAAAGAAATTTCCATCCAAGGTTTAATAGTTGATCCATTCTTAGTCTTGGTAAAGTCCATCTTGTTGCAATAGAAATGAACAAGAATAAATAAGTTTTAGCCAGTGTAATAAAGATACCGATTATTGTTCCAAAAACTTTCCCTCTTTTATTTATGTCAAATAACTCAGGACAAAAAAGGTTTGGAATAGAAAGATTCCAACCCCCCAAGTAAAGAACTGTTACAAATAACGAAGAAACTAGTAGATTTAGATACGAAGCAACATAAAATAAGCCAAATTTTATACCTGAATATTCGGTTTGATAACCAGCTACTAATTCTTCTTCTGCTTCTGGTAAATCAAAAGGCAATCTCTCACACTCGGCTAGAGAAGAAATTAGAAAAATGATAAACCCTATAGGTTGACGCCACAAATTCCATCCCCAAAAACCATATTTGGATTGTGTTTCAACTATATCAACTGTACTTAAACTGTTAGATAATCATAGTCGACAATAACATCACTGTTCCCATCGCTATTACAGAACCGTACTTGAGATTTTCACCTCATACGGCTCCTCATAGGTCACAAATCAATCTAAGAACCTTTCAACTTTATTTATCTTGATGTGGTTGTTTGTTGATGTGTTTGTAGGATCGATAGAGAATCAAACTCTTATCCTAAGGCCTAGAATTAGACCAATGGAATTCTGTCTGCTAGATTTATAAAAAAAAAAGTGCTTCTGAATTGATCTCATTTTTTAAAAAAATTTCATTTTTCTTTGTTGATTAAAAACTTTATCCTTGAATGAAAAAATACTTTTTAGAGGAATATCACATAGATATTTCAACCTATCATTTTCTCATTTTCGATTACGAAAAAAAAAAATTAAACATTGCATTACATAACAAGAAACAATTTCGTTCCTATTCTCCTTTCTCAGAAAAAGAGGCATTTTCTGCATTATCAAAAGTAAAAGATTTCTTCGTTTTGATAGTTATTTACTTAATAGGTGGACAGGAACATACTCTGGGTTGAAATCATGGGGAGTACTTCTTAATCATTTCTACCAACTTAAAGCCCCAATTCGAATTACTTTTCTATAAAGAAATATCCTATTGGATAATTTATAATTTACAGAATCTCCATTACTAATCCTTTGTGTATCTTGGTCTTCCTAACCATCCACTCATTTTTTTTTAATCTCTCATTAGGGTAATACACCTATGGTAATAGTATAGAAAAAACCCATACAATTGATCTTTTAAACCCGCTTCAAGCCATGATGATTAATCAGCCAATCTTGGGGTAAAAAGCCTTGACTACTTATGTTTACTTTCACTTAATTCTTGTACATAGGAAATGAGATTGAATTCTTTTAACAGCAAATTTGTAAGCCGTTTTATTTCACTCATATAACTATCTGGTTTAATTCATCAACCCAGCGATGAATAAAAAATAGATATTCAAATCATTTCACTTTCTTCTTAGAAAGAAAAAAAAAGGGGGGGAATTTTTATGTCTCACCGAATCACACGTAGAGATATTGATAATACACATAGAGTTAATGGTATTTCATAACTAATTGATTGAGCAGCCGCCCTTAATCCACCTAAAAAGGAATATTTATTATTTGATCCATATCCTGACATAAGCAATCCAACGGGAGCAAGACTTGAAACGGCAATCCATAAAAAAACACCAATACTAAGATCGGCTAGAATAAAGCGATAGCTAAAAGGAATTATTGAATAACTTAGTAAGATGGATATGACTGCTATGGATGGACCAATACTAAATAAACGAGTATCTCCTCTAGATGGAAGGAGATTTTCTTTGAAAAGTAGTTTTGTACCATCTGCTAAAGCTTGAAGAATTCCCAAAGGCCCCGCGTATTCGGGTCCAATACGTTGCTGTATCCCTGCAGATATTTCTCTTTCTAACCAAACAATTACTAGTACACCCAGTGTGATTCCTAATACAAGAATGAAAATAGGGACAAGCATCCATATGATCCCATAAACCTCTTTTAAGGATTCCAATCTGGAAAAAGAATGGATAGCTTCTATTTCTGTTATATTAATGATCATTTCAACGATCAACTTCTCCCATAATGATATCTATACTACCTAGTATCGTCATAATATCAGCCAATTTCATTCTTTTAACTAACTGCGGAAGAATTTGCAAGTTGATAAACCCCGGCGGTCGGATTTTCCATCTCCAAGGAAAAACACTCTGATCTCCGATCAGAAAAATTCCCAATTCTCCTTTTGGTGCTTCGACTCTTACATAAAGTTCTTGCTTAGACAATTCAAAAGTAGGAGAAGGTTTTTTACTAATAAATCGATATTCAAAATCATTCCATTCAGGGTCTTTTATTCTATCAAAGCGCCGGCTTTCTAAATTCTCATAGGGCCCCCCTGGAATTCCTTCCAGGGCCTGTTGGATAATTTTTATGGATTCTGTCATTTCACTGATTCGTACTAAATAACGAGCTAATGAATCCCCTTCTTTTTGCCATTGAATCTCCCAATCAAATTCGTCATAACACTCATAACGATCAACCTTACGAAGATCCCATTGTATTCCGGAAGCTCGTAGCATTGGCCCTGATAAACCCCAATTTAGTGCTTCTTCTCCGCCAATAATACCTACGCCTTCAACTCGTTCTAAAAAAATAGGATTTCGCGTAATAAGCTTTTGATATTCAGCAACCCCGGTTAAAAAATAATCGCAAAAATCCAAACATTTATCTATCCAGCCATGAGGTAGATCAGCAGCGACTCCTCCGATACGAAAATAATTATGCATCATGCGCATACCGGTAGCAGCCTCGAATAGGTCATATATTAATTCTCGTTCTCGAAAAATATAGAAAAAGGGGGTCTGTGCCCCAATATCTGCCATAAAAGGGCCAAGCCATAACAAATGGGAAGCGATACGACTTAACTCCAGCATAATAGTTCTAATATAGCTAGCCCTTTTAGGTACTTGAATATTGCCTAGCTGTTCAGGTCCATTTACGGTTATTGCTTCTGTAAACATAGTAGCTAAATAATCCCAACGTGTTACATAAGGCAAATATTGTATAATTGTTCGATTTTCCGCAATTTTCTCCATTCCTCTATGTAAATAACCTAATATAGGTTCACAGTTAATAACATCTTCACCATCGAGAGTAACGATCAGTCGAAGAACACCATGCATTGATGGGTGGTGAGGACCCATATTGACTATCATGAGGTCGTTTCTTGTAGTTGGTGTAATCATAAGTTTTTCCCGAGTCAGTCTTCCATGCATTGCTGAAAGTAAAAAGAAGTTCATCCAAATTTAAACGACTAAGCTCATCAAATAGTATCATGCTTCAAATTAACGAGTTTTTATTTCTCGAATACCCAACTCATCAATTAATTCTTTATAGCGTCCTCTATTTCTTTTTGACAAATAGGTTAGTAGTTGTTGACGTTTTCCCAAAATTTTTCGCAAACCTCTCTGGGATGAAAAGTCTTTCTTGTGCAATTCCAGATGTGAAGTAAGTCTCCTTATCTTAGTGGTGAAACTGAATACTTGAAATTCAACAGACCCTCTATTTTCTTCGTTTTCTTTTTGATAAATAATCGAAATGACTGCATTTTTTACCATAAAAAAATTCCCCTTTCCCCTTATACAGATATGGATTTTACCGATCAGTAATAATAATGCCATTAATTTGTAATTAATTTGTATGTGGTATATACAAGAATTTAATCGAAATAACTCCTAATTTTCTGAATTCAAACTAATCAATCGAATTTGAAATTGGATTTAGACAGGAATAGAAAAAAATTGGTACATTTTCGCAGCTAAAAATTAGACCTAAAATTAAGAAGTTTCTGTTGATTCATTTCGAGATCTAATTGAGATATTATTCATATTGGATACTAGAACCAGACGTGAGACAAGAAAAGCACGTGATCTGTATATTTGTTTACTTTCATACACCCTTTCATACACCCTATACCTATATATATATAGGGTTTATTTAATACAGGGTCTAGGATATATAGAAAAAGTGTATTATTCACAGAATTTTAATCGCGGATACAGATGTATTCTTAACATATTGAAACGACTGCCATTATTGGTATCAAACCAATAACGATTCATACAAGCTAAATCTTCTAATCGATAATTAGGCCAAAGAAAAAGTTTTAATTTCATTAATTGATTTTTCTCTCTCTCAAGATGGTTATTGTCATGTAAAACTCGGCTGCTGTTTTTTACATTTTTTCCGTTCCAAAATACTGGATTTCTATCTATATAAATTCTATTCTTTGAATTGAAATAAATGAAAATTCTCACTTTTCTACGATGTTTAAACGATAAAATATTTTCCGGAACAAGTAAATCAAAATGATTTTTGTTTCTATTTTCAATTTTTCTTTGATGTGGTGAAATGGTTTCATCAAAATTTTTCCTAGAAACATATCTTTGTTCTTGATATTTTTGATTAACTTGATGCTTATTCTTATGAAGCAACGAAATACCTATGGTTTGGTACATAATAAATTGTCCATCTTTTTTTCCAGACAGGCGAAGTGGTTCTACAACCAATACCCCCTTCTTCATCAATTCTGAAAGAGTGATTTTATTTTGAGTCAGTATTATATCCAAACTAATTTCTCTCTTTTGAACGGAGGATGTAATAATATAGCTTGGATCTATCAGTTTAAGCAGGAGGCAATATATCTTGATATTATTGATCATTTTTTGATTCAAAGTTGCGTCCCATTTCAATTGAAAAACCAAATAACGTTTCAGGAATAAATTGAGTTCTGCTTCTGTATTGCTTTTGTATTGTTTTTTATTTTTCCCCCTTTTCATGTCTGAGCTTGCATAAATTTCTTCAATATCTTTTTGTTGTGAGAGAACGGATCCACGATCTCCTCGGCTTATGAGTTCTTTTTCTTCTTGATTTCGATGCTTTTTATTCGATGCTATCAACAAAATTTCCTTTTCATTAATCTTTTTATTTTCACTACTATTTAAATTTAAAAGAAGTAATTCGCTTGGTATAAACCAAGGTTTCATTTTATATATTTTATAAAGTAACACAAATTCTGGGAAGAGCCAAAATTCCAGATTTGGTATGGGGCGCTTTAGCTTTTTTTCATTCATTCCCATCCAATCAAAAAAGATTTTGTGGGTGTTTTGTGAATTGGTTTCTGGAATCATAAGATAAAAAATATCTTTTTTAGAAATTATTTGAGAGTTGTTAGTACGAATTTGAGCATTTTGATTCCTATTGGTATCAATTCTGATCCAGGCCTCAATATCGGCTTTTTGTCTAAGATAAAAATTGAAAATTTTCCAATCAAAATATTTTCTATCAGCAGGTTTTTCCATATACGGAAAATCAATCTGCCCTAATTGAATAGGGATATTCTTCAGTATATCAAAAAGGTCTTTTTGGGGCCTGTTATAAGTATAAGAAATTCCCTGGTTCTTATTTCCTTGAAAGGGAGATCTATAAAAAAAGCATTCCGTTTTATTTTCAGAATTAATAAATTTATATGATAAAAGATTATATCTATAGTGTTTTCGAAAATTATCTTTTTCATTATATAATAAATATACTTCAGATTTTTTTTTGGAACCTACTAATCGGTCTTTTTCATATGAATGTCGTTTGCTTAAATTTTTTTTTTTAGCTATACAATGCTGACGGACCCTATTTCGCCTTTTTTCTGGTATTAATCTAGACCATCTGATCTGAGATAAATGGTATTGATAATGCCCCTTTAACCAGTTTTTCCATTGATTCGTTTCATAACTCGGAAGTTTTTTTTTTGCTAATTTCGAATGAATCATTCCTTGTTTTTCAAAAGAATCCTTTATTTTAGGCTTAAGAAAAGGGGGGATTCTTTGATATTGAACAAGAAATCTTAGCGAGTTACTTATTTGGGTTTGTGATAATTTGTAAAATACATATGCCTGTGACACGTAGGATAAGTCATAAAAAATATGTGAATTTTCTTTAATATTACCAAGTGGCTTTTTTATAGTCGAAATAAACGTAATTGGAGTTTTCTTTTTTTTATTAATTCTTTCTTGTTTTCTTTCATTATTGTAAATCGACTTATCAATCATTTTTTTTGTTAATTTAAGAAAAAGTTCTGTAGTTATTCTGGGAATATTAATGATAGATAAAAGTATAGCTGTGTAGATTTTTTCAATGAAAATTTTTAAAAAGGGGAGTAATTTACAGATTAATCGAGCATTTCTTCTTTTTAATATTTGCCATTTTTCGAATCTTTTAGCATTATAACTTGTTTTGTTAGGACTTTTGTTAGGAATAAGATTATTTATTCTTGGAGTTACTTTTTTTTTCTCTTTTGAGATTTTTTCTATTTGATTTCGAATTGTATTTGTTCTATCAGTAATATCCTTCGTTTTTTTTTCCGTCAATGGAAAATTTGTACAATTCGGAGATGCAATTTGACTAACTGATTCGTGAATTATCTGATTATTTATCATGGAATCTTTTTCTTCTTTAATTTCGCTCGATTTATATACTTCTACTTCTCTTAATCTAAATAACAGAATTGAATTGACTTTTGAAAGTTCTTTTATTCTTTTTTTTATAAAACTAACACCCTTGATAACCCATTTTTTTTTTTCTTTTGAAACTGTTGGAACTCGCAAATATTTCTTTTTACACTTTGCAATTATTTTTTTGAATTCCTTTAAAGGGTTAAAAGGGGAAGGACTTTTTTGAGACGGACCAAAAGGAAGTTCCGCTTCCATTCCCCAAATTGTTAAAAAACAAAAATTCTTTTTTTCTTTTTTCTTTTTCATTAGATCTTTCTGAGAGGATCGTAGTTTCGATTTTCGCGAAGGTTTGAAACAGAAAGGAAACACGATTCTTATCTGAATACCGTCTGTCAGCCAATTTTTTGGAAATTCTGTTTCGGATAATGGAACACCACTGTAGGTACATTTAAGATGTATCTCTCTATTCCATTTGTGGAAATCCTCAACCCATTCAGGAGGTTGCAATTGGAGTATACGGCCAATATTTTTCGAAATTATTAATGAAGGTAATAGAATATTTTTTCTAAAAATAGATTGAGTTAGTAACATGCAACCTCTTATTACTTGCGCAAGTGGAATGCTATCCCAAGCCTCTGCTATCGCTATTCGAGCTTTTTCCTTTCTTTTGGCCTTTTCTTTTTTTTCTTCTCTTTTTGTTTGTTCTTTTCTATACTCTATTTTTTTGAATGCTTCTCCTTTACCCACCCAATTTCTAAAAATTAGTTTAATCAATCCGGAGATCTCAAAAGAGAAAAGAGGGGATTTTTTTAATCTTTCAAAAAAAAGAGGGGAATGCGCATTTGCTTGAAACAACTCTGAAATAACTATTTTACGCCTTTGAGCTCGCATAGAACCTTTAATTATACCTCGCCGGAAGTTCGATTGTTGTGAATAACGGATCAAAGTAACTTCGTCTATTTGATCGGATATATTAGTATCCGTAGTATTAGAATCACTATTCCCCTTGGTAGCAGCAAAAATCACTACACGTTTGCCTTTTCTTGAACGAATTTG